TTCGAACAACTGCTTCAAATACAGTATCAGGAAGTACCGTTTGTGGAACCTCGATATCTACTGGTTTATTAGCTAAATGGCAATTCGCACATACAATACGGCCAGTTGCTTCTCGTGGATTTTCATAACCCTGCTGTGCAAAAATGGGATATGCATTTGAAATGGGTGTCCGAGTTATTATATATATCATGATCGATATGGAAATAGATCGAGTAATCTCTTCCTTTATCCAAGAAAAGGTGTTTTGAGTTTGCATGGTCCAATCATTGATCCCGGAAATTTCGACAATAAAATTAGATAAGTCACTAGTATAGTTCCCTATCTATGATTCTGTTATTTTTGGTCGATCATTTTTCAGTCATTCATTGAATGATAAATCACTACAAGTGACGGAGATACACGATTTAAATAACGAAAGATCCAATATTTTAAAATTGTATCTAAAATAACTGGAAAGGTAGAAACAAGACCGGATATAATTTGATCATTTTGAGCAAATCCAAAATCTTTGTAGACAGACCCAATCATTAGTTCCCAACCATGAGGCGAATGGAACCCTATACATAAATCGGTTAATAAAAGAATAGAAAAAGCTTTTATTGTGTCGCTTAAGTTATATAGGAATTCTTGAACCCAAGAGTTAAGGATAACAAGTTCTTCATTACCTATAATAGAATAACCACTTAGAATAACGAAAGAGATTATATTTGTCGATAAATGCAAAATCGTATGGATACGACTCTCGTTGTAGATCTTGATCAATTGGATCGTCTCTTTGTAGATTCCTATGTAAGGCTCTTGTACTTGTAAATTTGTTTCCGGGTATTGTTTTATGATTTCGTCCAAGAGGGAGAGTTCCTCTAATTCTATAAATTTTTTTAGAATACTCTTTTCTTGAATATCATTCAAAAAATTTTCGGAATGTTTACTATTCCACCAATTAATAATCCAAGATTCCAGGCTTTTATTAAATGAGAAGGAGATCCACCAGGGCAAAAAGACTATAGATACAAGAAATAGAAGGGAAGTGAATGATTTCTTTTTTGCCATTTTATCGTCTGTGAATTTTGAAATGAACTCATTTGTCGACTCTATACGATACTAATCTTTATATCAGCATCGGTTCTATTCCATTACAAGTCTCAAGCCCGTGAATCTATTTACTATTTCAAATTCGAATGAAGAAATAAACAAAAAAGATAAATTCTTTATTGCAAAATGTTTTGATATATGAGAATAAGCTATAAGATATATGTGATGAGTTATTTCGATTTGTTAGTTGATTTCCATATGCATAAAAAAAACAAAAATTTTTTTATTGTTCCATGTACGTTTGCTTTTGGCTTAAATGAGCATTCTGAAGAAACTTCAATTAAGTTATACTATAGAAAGTTGAATTTTGGGTTTTTTCTCTTGTTAACTAAGCTAAGAAAGCACTCATCCTTCAGTTAAAAACTTCAATTGGTACACGCAAGAAATAAGCCAATTCAGCAGCTTTTTGCTCAATTTCTCGTAGAGTCAAATTCTCATCAGTACGAGTCAAAGGAATGGACCCCAGGCCTCTGATTTCCATATAAAGGGCACGACGAGCATAAAAACCCTCTTTAATTTCTATTCTGATGGACTGAATGTCTTTCATAAGGAATCGAAGGAAGATGCGACGATTTTTTCCAGGAAATCCCCAACGAAAAATACACACTATTCCTTCCTTTCGATCGAATCGATCATAACCACTACCCACATTCCACGAAATTGTGCACCACAAATAGGAACTAATAAAAAGACCTGCGATTCCATAGAAAAACATCACGATCCCTTGTGGAAAAAAAATTATTTGCTGAGAGGGAAATAAAGATAGCAAATTCCTCCCAAGATAACTGGAAGTTCCAACCAATAAAAATCCCAATGAACCTAAAAAAAGGATAAAGGCCCAGCAGAAATTACTCGTTTTTCGAGACCCTGTTATAAGTTCTATCCATATATGGTCTGATCGCCAACTCATACTATATTATAGATACTAGATCTAGTTGCATTTTATTGAAATTGGGGAATAACCCAAATAAATTTGACTTTAATTTTTTTTTTTTTCCGAAGTAAACCTCATCAACTAGCACCATTGTGACATGGGTCTTTAAGAGTAATTCATCGGTCTAAACTCAAATACAAAGACCCCTTTCATATGATTTCTTATAGATATCCACACACATATAGATATATTGACTTTACATTTCGGAAATTCACCGCGATACTGATTTATTTTCAACTAGCTATAGTTCATCTACTCATATACCATGTTTATGCATACGAGCTTATACTCGTAAGAAGTCACACTTTATTTAACCCTATTCCACGAAATATATATTTTTGTATGTAGATAAGATTTTGCCCCATCGTATCTAAATAATCTTGTTTTTTTGAACATGAAGAGATAAAGAAACCATTGTAATTGCCGGAAATACTAAGCCCACTAAAGGCACAAAAACGGAAGGTAAGTTGTAGAAAGTTACCATAGAATGGGTACCTCGATTTAATATTTGTACCTGTTATTTATTGTTTAATTAACATTTTAACCTGTTATAAAGATATCTTAGAATTCATATATAATAATATTATATCAAGGATATCTAAGTGAGTATATAATAGTTTTTATACTAATATAATATATTAAATTATACATAGAATTCTTCGCCCGATTCTTTTTACAATTCTATGTTACCAAATAAAAACGGATTCTTCCTATTTTTACTTTGATTCCTATAAACTACATAACAACTTGGTCACCACAAAGAATAACATAATTTCTTTAAAAAGAAAAATTAGAATTATAAGACTCTACTTGACTTGATTGAATTTTTATTCAAAGGAAAGAAAGCATGGAGCTGAAATAACTCATTCAGAACACCTTTTAAAAGATTACGTGGTACGATTAGATCTAATAAGCCCTTATGGAATAAATATTCAGCGCTTTGTGAACCCTCGGGTACTGCCTTTTTCAATGTTTGTTCAATTACTCTTTTACCCGCAAATGCGATGTAGGCATTGGGTTCAGCAATAATGATATCTCCCAACATACCAAAGCTAGCTGTTACCCCACCTGTAGTGGGAGATGTAAGAATTGCTGCATAAAATAACTTTTTATTTGATTGATAGTCATATAAAGCAGCGGATATTTTAGCCATTTGCATCAAACTCAAACTTCCTTCCTGCATGCGCGCTCCTCCGGAAGCACACACTAGAATTAGGGGTAAAAATTGATTACCGGCATACTCTACCAAACGTGTAATTTTCTCGCCAACTACAGATCCCATACTACCCCCCATAAACTGAAAATCCATAGCCCCAATTGCTACTGGAATACCTTTTAATCGACCTGTGCCTGTTTGAACAGCCTCAGTTAACCCTGTCTTTCTTTGATAAGAATGAATACGATCCTTATAAGCTTCCTCTTGCGAATGAAATTCAATAGGATCCATAGAGATCATGTCTTCATCCATAGGATCCCAAGTACCTGGATCGATCGAAAGTTCGATTCTATCTGAACTACTCATTTTCAAATGACATACACAATGTTCACAAATATTCATTTTTAATTTAAAAAGTTTCTTATAATTTAATCCATAACAATTTTCGCATTGAACCCACAAATGCCTGTATTTTTGAGTTACATCTAACTTATTATTAGAACTTTCTCTTATAGTTAAATCACTATCATCCGTACTAATTCTTATACTAGAACTCTTGCTTTCACTACTATTTTCTTTCCCTCTTTCGCTATAAATGGAACTGCCAATACAGATTTGAAAGCGAAGATAATCGTCAATGCAACTATTAATGTGATTATTCCAACTATATTTAGTATCATACACGTAATTCAGATCACTAGAATTCCGATAACTATAAAAAGAACTCTCCCGTTCACTTAGAAAAGAATGATCGTTGTCAATCTCAAAAATTTGATTTTTAATATCAAAATAGATGGAATAACTGTCCCTATTACTATCCCTAACTAAAAGAGTGTCATCAGATATAAAATTATGAATGTCCTTGGGACCAGCTAAATGATCAACATTACTATAACGAAAATGGTTATTCTCAATCCCATTAGGAATGCCCTTATCATTTATAATTGAATTCGAATTTACACTACCATTTTCATCAATAGGACCACCAAGACTATCCATTGATTCATTTAGCCAACATCTGTATTCTAACCTCCCCCTAAACAACATCAAATCGAGCCGCCATTTTTCCACAGAGTGCCCCTATTTAGATGAAAAAACAATAGATGAATAGTCATTTGATAACAATCATATGCTTATTCTGATTAGAATCAGCATATAAATCCAACTGCTAAGGTTATTAATTAAGAACAAGCAGGTGCTGAAAGCAAAACAATTATGCGAAAATCTGGAGTATCACCTCGCTATATATGATAAAATAGGATAAAACCCCTTTTCAATTATAAAATTCGAATATAAAGAATTTTTTTTTTATAACGGGCCCTATGTTGTGTCAAATTCACATTGAAAAAAGAAATAATCGTTCTTTCGTATTCATAGGAAGAATTTTTTTCGTAAAATCTCGGCTACTAATTAGTTCCTATTCCAACACAGAATGAAAATGAAAAAATATACAGGATGGATAGAAGAAATTGTTATACTCGACTCAATCCATGCTCCGAAACCGCAAGATAGGCAGTTAATATATAAATTAAAAAAAAAATATTAAATAATAATATTTAAACTCTATAAGAATATCAATTTAATAAAAAAAAAGAAATACAAAAAAAAGAATACACAAAACCAATCCAAAATACACCAACCTTAAGGATCCATAGGATTTATTGTGGATCCAAGACAACAATAGAAAGGGTTAAGTTGTTTCGTCTTATTAGTAATTCGGCTCAATCCTTTTGAAAAGATTGGGCCGAGTTGAATTTCAATTAAAATAACGAGCTGTAAGTAATTACAAGATTACAAAGTATCCATAGCTTCAAATTC